AATGAAAAAGGCTATAGAATTAACTGAACAAGCAGATACAAAAGGAATTCAAGTGCAAATTGCAGGACGTATCGACGGAAAAGAAATTGCGCGTGTTGAATGGATCAGAGAGGGTAGGGTTCCACTACAAACCATTCGAGCTAAAATTGATTATTGTTCCTATACAGTTCGAACAATCTATGGGGTATTAGGCATCAAAATTTGGATATTTATAGAAGGGGAATAATAAATCTTTATTTCCCTTTGCTTCTATCCAGCGATGGAACAAAAAATGAGAAATTAGTTTCTTCTTTTTCTTTTCTGTTCAATAAAAAAAAAAAATGAACAATTATAATTCTATAGGGTTTAATAAAAATTAAATGAATCTTTTGATAAAATTGCTATGCTTAGTGTGTGACTCGTTGGTTTTTTGAGGGTTAGTATAAAAAAACAGCCCCATAGTATAAACAAATAACTATAGAAGTAATAACCAACTCATCACTTCGTATTATCTGGATCCAAAGAACCAGTCAAGATATGAGATATTGTTCATATTGTTGTAGCAACTGAAATCTTTTTTTATGAAAAAATCTGCTTCTAAGTTGTCAATCGAAATAAAAAAGAAAAGGTATGGATAAATGGAAGGATGAGAGAAAGAAAGAAAAAGAATATTGATGATATAGAATTCCAATATGTAAGGTCTATGAGTCATCTCAGAAAAAATCTGCGTAATAAAGCATCAATACAGATTCATCATTAAATGGATCTGCTCGTCGAACAAAAAATAAAGAGCTTCGAGCCAATAAAGACTAAGAATATTGACTCAAGAACTAATAGCTCCGTTGTAGAATTCAGACCTAACCATTAAGTAAGAAGCGATGGGAACGATGGAACCTGTGAATTCAAAAGATTTTAGTGAAAATGAATTCGAATTATTCATTGATCGGGATGGCGGAACCGGCCAGAGACCAATTCATCTATTCGGAAAAGTTATGAACTAATGATAGAACTGAAATAGAAATTGAAAGAGTAAATATTCGCCCGCGAAAACTTTATTTTCTTGGATTGCTAAAATTGGGTCAATCCAATATGATAAAGAGTAAAACAAAAGAAAGATTTGTTTTAACATTCTAAAATATATAAATATAATAAAAAAATAGTTATTGAATATATTTAGATTTAGTTATCTATACAAACAAGATATACAAATTAATAATAGATTTGATCTAGATTAAATGAAATCAACGATTCAGTATATTACTTATTAAATACATGTATATCTTAATTCAAATTATATTCTATCTGAATTGAATTCAAAATCTTTCATTTGAATTTATTTTATTCGCGAGGAGCTGGATGAGAAGAAACTCTCACGTCCGGTTCTGTAGTAGAGATGGAATTCAAAACAAACCATCAACTATAACCCCAAAAGAACCAGATTCCGTAAACAACATAGAGGAAGAATGAAGGGAATATCTTATCGAGGTAATACTATTTGTTTTGGTAAATACGCTCTTCAGGCACTTGAACCCGCTTGGATCACATCTAGACAAATAGAAGCAGGTCGACGAGCAATGACACGAAATGCACGTCGCGGTGGAAAAATATGGGTCCGTATATTTCCAGATAAACCAGTTACAGTAAGGCCCGCAGAAACACGTATGGGTTCAGGTAAAGGCTCTCCCGAATATTGGGTAGCTGTTGTTAAACCAGGTCGAATCCTTTATGAAATGGGTGGAGTAACAGAAAATATAGCCAGAAGGGCTATTTCAATAGCAGCGTCCAAAATGCCTATACGAGCTCAATTCATTATTTCGGGATAAAAAAGAAATAGGCCTTAAAAATAGCGGGTGCAGGTTTCTTTTTTTGAACAAATAATATTTCTTTTTTTCTTCGACCTTTGTATTGTAAAAAACCGATAAAAAAAATAAATAAAATGATATGATTCAACCTCAGACCCATTTGAATGTAGCAGATAACAGCGGGGCTCGAGAATTGATGTGTATTCGAATCATAGGAGCTAGCAATCGTCGATATGCTCATATTGGTGACGTTATTGTTGCTGTGATCAAAGACGCAGTTCCAAACATGCCTCTAGAAAGATCAGAAGTGGTCAGAGCTGTAATTGTCCGTACTTGTAAAGAACTTAAACGTGACAACGGTATGATAATACGATATGATGACAATGCTGCAGTTGTGATTGATCAAGAAGGAAATCCAAAAGGAACTCGAGTTTTTGGTGCGATTGCCCGAGAATTGAGACAGTTCAATTTTACTAAAATAGTTTCATTAGCTCCCGAGGTATTATAAAATGAGACCACGATATGGTTATAGTAGGGTATTTAAAAGAAATAGATTAAGATTAATTTAGTAGATTTTGTCTCACGTATATACCTTTCAAAATTGATATTAATATTCATAAACAAATATGTAAAAAAAAAAAAAAAAAAAAAAAGAAAAACATGTTGATTATATCCAAATTTGGAGGCACCAATCATTTTAATTAATCATGGGTAGTGATACTATTGCTGACATAATAACCTCTATACGAAATGCCGATATGTATAGAAAAAGCGTGGTTCGAGTAGCATCTACTAATATCAGCCAAAGTATTGTTAAAATACTTTTACGAGAGGGTTTTATTGAAAACGTGAGAAAACATCGAGAAAACAACAAAGATTTTTTGGTTTTAACCCTACGACATAGAAGGAATAGGAAAAGGACTTATCGAAATCTTTTAAATTTAAAACGGATCAGTCGGCCGGGTCTACGAATCTATTCTAACTATCAAAGAATTCCTAGAATTTTAGGCGGGATGGGGGTTGTAATTCTTTCTACCTCTCGGGGTATAATGACAGACCGAGAGGCTCGACTAGAAAGAATAGGCGGAGAAATTTTGTGTTATATATGGTAATCTTTCTAATATCCGAATTGAATAGGAAACTTCTTTTTTGTGAAAAAGAAAAGAGAAGGGGTGGGTTGTCTAATAGGGTTCTTCCTCCACTAGTTGATACTTCAAGGGGGTTTTACCTGGAATGAAAGAACAAAAATGGATTCATGAAGGTTTAATTACTGAATCGCTTCCCAACGGCATGTTCCGGGTTCGTTTAGATAATGAAGATATGATTCTAGGTTATGTTTCAGGAAAGATCCGACGTAGTTTTATACGAATATTGCCAGGAGATAGAGTCAAAATTGAAGTAAGTCGTTATGATTCAACCAGAGGTCGTATAATTTATCGACTCCGCAACAAAGATTCGAAAGATTAGGTGTTTTTCAACTTCACTATTTCTTTCGCAGGAATACTATTCGAAATCGAAAATTTCAATCAACTTATTTTCTTCCAAGAAATGGATTAAAAATTAAAGTAAGGAGTGGCAAATATGAAAATAAGAGCTTCTGTTCGTAAAATTTGTGAAAAATGTCGACTAATCCGTCGTCGGGGACGAATTATAGTAATTTGTTCCAACCCAAGACATAAACAAAGACAAGGATAATAAGACTCGTTAAAGACCTAATATACAAATAAGAAGGAGGATCTTTTTTGACATGAAATGGATATATCCATATATCTCTGACTCAAATTTATGAGATGATCAAATATGGCAAAAGCTATACCGAAAAAGGGTTCACGTGGACGTATTGGTTCACGTAAGAGTATACGTAAAATACCAAAGGGGGTTATTCATATTCAAGCAAGTTTCAATAATACCATTGTGACTGTTACAGATGTACGAGGGCGAGTGGTTTCTTGGTCCTCTGCCGGTACTTGTGGCTTCCGAGGTACAAGAAGAGGGACGCCATTTGCTGCTCAAACCGCAGCGGCAAATGCTATTCGTGCAGTAGTAGATCAAGGTATGCAACGAGCAGAAGTCATGATTAAAGGTCCCGGTCTCGGAAGAGACGCAGCATTACGAGCTATTCGCAGAAGTGGTATACTATTAACTTTCGTACGGGATGTAACCCCTATGCCACATAATGGCTGTAGACCCCCGAAAAAAAGACGTGTGTAGAAATCAAAATTGAAGATATTTCAATAGCAATAGAAACAAGAGAGCAAGAGAAACAAGAGAAATAAATGATTCAATGATCAGATCAAATAATATTATTATGGTTCGAGAGAAAATAACAGTATCTACTCGGACACTACAGTGGAAGTGTGTTGAATCAGCAGCAGACAGTAAGCGTCTTTTGTATGGGCGCTTTATTCTGTCTCCGCTTATGAAAGGTCAAGCAGACACAATAGGCATTGCGATGCGAAGAGCTTTGCTTGGAGAAATCGAAGGAACATGTATCACACGCGCAAAATCTGAGAAAATCTCACACGAATATTCTACCATAATGGGTATTCAAGAATCAGTACATGAAATTTTAATGAATTTGAAAGAAATCGTATTGAGAAGTAATCTCTATGGAACTTGTGAGGCGTCTATTTGTGTCAGGGGCCCTGGATATGTAACTGCTCAAGATATCATCTTACCGCCTTATGTAGAAATCGTCGATAATACACAGCATATAGCTAGCTTGACGGAACCCATTGAGTTGGTTATTGGATTACAAATAGAGAAGAATCGTGGATATCTTATAAAAGCGCCAAATACCTTTCAAGATGGAAGTTATCCTATAGATCCTGTATTCATGCCTGTTCGAAATGCGAATCATAGTATTCATTCTTATGAAAATGGTAACAAAGAAATACTATTTCTCGAAATATGGACAAATGGAAGTTTAACTCCTAAAGAAGCACTTCACGAAGCCTCCCGGAATTTGATTGATTTATTGATTCCCTTTTTACATACCAAAGAAGAAAATTTAAATTTAGAGGACAATCAACACATAGTTCCTTTACCCCCTTTTACCTTTTATGATAAATTGGCTAAACTAACAAAAAATAAAAAAAAAAAAAAAAAAATGGCGTTGAAATCGATTTTTATTGACCAATCAGAATTGCCTCCCAGAATCTATAATTGCCTCAAAAGATCCAACATATATACATTATTGGACCTTTTGAATAACAGTCA